ATTCTTCCCAACCCTGATACCGATCAGGAAAGGGCTAATTTCTAACAAAGTTTTTCTCTTGTTGATTCCTATTTCGAGGTGTAGTGCTTTTCTCCCCTATGCTGCCTATTGGTACTAGTAGAGTAGGATTGGCCTGTAATACAGAACCTATCCAGTAGGTGTAACCTTTCGCTCAATACTCAAATCTACAATTGAAGCATCTGAGGCCACATCAATCGAGGATACACGACAGAAGGAATTGTTAGTTCACCTCACCTTCCCCAAGCGCGGGTTTCCTTTACTAATTTTGTTCTCTCTATGCGAACCCCCTCTCTTTCTCGTAAGACTGAGATGTAGGTAGGGCTAAAAACAAAAAAAAAAGAGTCAAATCGCACCATCTCTATAATAAGTAAATGCCCTTTTTTCTCCTGAGGTTGTCGGAATTATTTGCAATAAAATATTGGCTACAATCGAGGAGGTCTTATCAATGAAATTTCCATTTATACGGGATCTAGGCATAATTCCCAATCCATTCTATATAGAATTCTTTTCATTCTATCACAAAATAACATAAAAACAAAACATTCGATTCTTATAAATCGATCCATATGCTCTAAATGGATAAGAGAGGTATGGGTATGGATTTTCCGCTCAGCTCAAATTGTCCCCTTTTCCTTACGTTTGGACAAGAAGAGATATGAAATATTTGACTAAGATTGGATTTCATTCCACTTTCCTATTTCTTAACAACAACTTCTCTCATTAGCTATTTCGCGTTTTCAAAGTCATTAATTATCCCATACCCTTTTTATATTTAGATTGTATGGCGTAACGTACCCTATGCAAATAGAATTCTAGGGTTCCTTTATTTTCGTATAGAGTAAGAAGAATTCTTCCATTCTCTTTTTATTTGGGTTTTCCCCAAAGAAAAACTTTTGAGGGAGCAGAATTGCTAGTAAAAAAAAAATCCTGGATCCTTCCACTTAGATGAAAAAAAATTTTTCCAATAAAGCCATGGAATCCCCGAGCGGTTGTGGCTGTACCTGTACTGCAGGAATACGAAAACTCGCTATTCACTCAGTTTATTTTTCATATAATAAGATTATGTAGGAGAGATGGCCGAGCGGTTCAAGGCGTAGCATTGGAACTGCTATGTAGACTTTAGTTTACCGAGGGTTCGAATCCCTCTCTTTCCGTTTCTCTTAATTCATCAACGTTACCGATCACAATGTATCAAATCAAATAACAATTTATTTCAGCAATAATACCAATACCTTTATTTAATAGAAATTCTCTATAGCAAATTACTGTGGTATGTAAAATACACATAGAGGAAATACCAAAAAATAAAAAAGGACCCTAGGTTCAATCTATTTCTGCTAGGTGAATGGGAAAATACGAATTAAGAGCCTTAGGTCAATTTAGTTCGGGGAAAGGGGAAGGAGAAAAAAATTCTATGAACCTTTCCTTTTTTCGTTAAGTTCAAGTCTGACGAGAGTAATATTCTACAACTAACAACTCATTTATTTTGAGACCGACCCACTTCCTATCTAGGATTTTTTGTACTAGTCCTTTATATTGCAATGTGTCAACCGTCAAATGCTTTGGCAATTTGCCCGGATCGGATGAAGCAATAGAATTTTGAACCAGACGTTTTGATCTTTGGTTATCCTTCGTCGTAATAATATCTCGGGGTTTGCAACGAAAACTTGGTATATCAACTATACGACCATTAACTAAAATATGTCTATGGTTAACTAATTGCCGGGCCCCCGGAATGGTTGAAGCCATACCCAATCGAAAAACAATATTATCCAAACGCATTTCAAGTAATTGTAGTAAAACCTGACCTGTTGACCTTTTTGCTTTTCCAGCGATATGTACATATCTAAGTAATTGTCGTTCTGTCAGACCATAATGAAAACGCAATTTCTGTTTTTCTTGAAGACGAATACGATATTGCTCTTTTTTCCCAGAATGGAATTTATTTTTCAGATTACTTCCGGATTTAGGCGTTTTTCTAGTAAGTCCTGGTAAAGCTCCCAGACGGCGTATTTTTTTTAAACGAGGTCCTCGATAACGGGACATGAAGACTCCTTTTTTATTTTATTGAAATTCCATTTTACACAATAAATTTCATTGTATTTACATTACAGAATACATCGAAATTAAAACTGAATTAAACTAAAGGATAAACAGAGTAAAATCTACTAAAGTATCACAAAAAATGGAATTTCATCAACATCTGGATTTTTTGTATATATATTATTTATTTTAATGTTTTGTATCTAGCAAAATTGTAAGGTAGAACGACATAATAGACCCTGGATTCTCCATTTAATTCGGAGAAAAAGAGAGATTCTTGTTCATGGAACATCGATAGAGAAAAAAGCCGACTATCGGATTTGAACCGATGACCCTCGCATTACAAATGCGATGCTCTAACCTCTGAGCTAAGTGGGCTTACATAACAGAAATAGTGTAACAAATAGAAATATATATAGGAAATCTGTAAAATGTCAGATCTTTATTATTAATCTTAGTTATTAACTAGTTCGAAATTTGAAGTTCTACTTAGAATTAGAAAAAAAAATACTAGAATTTCATAAAGATAAAGTTAGCTTGATATGCTTAACTAAACGATAATCTTAAATAGGATTATAGAATTTATTGGACTTTCTTTTTATTTCTCTAATTCGCAAATTACTATTTCACTAAGGAGAAGATAGAATCATAGCAAATGAAATTTCTAATTCTGATTAGAAAAAAAAAAAGAATGAATATCAAGCGTTATAGTATGATTTTGAATATTCTAAAAAAGGAATGAGGGGGGTGGGGGAGAGAAAAACTTTTGGATATATTGATTCCGATTGAATTGCAAATATATCAACGATAGAATCAATTCAATTCTGAATTGCAATAAGCGGGGTCTCTCAAATAGAGACGAGTTGCGAGACTACATCGAATAATGAATTCAATGATTCAAAAAAAAACTAAGAGATGGATGAAATTACACAAGGAATCCAGGTTTCAAAGAAAAGGAAAGAAAATGGGGATATGGCGAAATCGGTAGACGCTACGGACTTGATTGTATTGAGCCTTGGTATGGAAACCTGCTAAGTGGTAACTTCCAAATTCAGAGAAACCCTGGAATTAAAAATGGGCAATCCTGAGCCAAATCCCTTTTTTGAAAAAATAAGTGGTCCTCAAACTAGAACCCAAAGGAAAAGGATAGGTGCAGAGACTCAATGGAAGCTGTTCTAACGAATCGAGGTAATTACGTTGTGTTGGTAGTGGAACTACCTCTAAATTAGAGAAAGAAGGGCTTTATACATCTAATGCACACGTATAGATACTGACATAGCAAACGATTAATCACAGAACCCATATCATAATATAGGTTCTTTATTTATTTATTTTAGAATGAAATTAGGAATGATTATGAAATAGAAAATTCTGAATTTTTTTAGAATTATTGTGAATCCATTCCAATTGAATATTGAGTAATCAAATCCTTCAATTCATTGTTTTTGAGATCTTTAAAAAAGCGGATTAATCGGACGAGGATAAAGAGAGAGTCCCATTCTACATGTCAATACTGACAACAATGAAATTTCTAGTAAAAGGAAAATCCGTCGACTTTATAAGTCGTGAGGGTTCAAGTCCCTCTATCCCCAAACCCTCTTTTATTCCCTAACCATAGTATTTATCCTCTTTTTTTCTTTTATCAATGGGTTTAAGATTCATTAGCTTTCTCATTCTACTCTTTCACAAAGGAGTGCGAAGAGAACTCAATGGATCTTATGCTATTCATTAAATAGATTTCTTTTTTATTAGAGTATCGGAAAGGAATCTCCATTATTAATTAGATTTTTAAGTATTATTAAGTAAGCCATCCACAATGCATAGGACTACCCCCCCCCCCATTTCCAAATTTGGAATGGAATACTTTAATTGATTTTTTAGTCCCTTTAATTGACATAGATGCAAATACTCTACTAGGATGATGCACAAGAAAGGGTCAGGATAGCTCAGTTGGTAGAGCAGAGGACTGAAAATCCTCGTGTCACCAGTTCAAATCTGGTTCCTGGCACAGAAAAAAAGGATCCACCGAATAGATATTGATACAAATACCTCGAGATGGATTGGGGTACATATTCGATAATAATCTAGATAGTATAGACTAAGTAGATAAATCCCTAAACACTCCTTTTTCTTTCTAAACACTCCTTTTTCTTTTTAGAAAAGAATTTAAATTTCTGGTTCTTTTCTTTATGGTATAGAAGGAGGTGAGATTAGGTGCCCTTTTCTTCATTTTTGTATTTCTTATTAATTTTGTATTCCGCTATTCCGAAGAATATTTTTTGATTCTTGCTTATCTTACTTTCCTAGTTGTTCTAAGTAATGCGCGCGGTACAAAGTTCGTGGTAGGAACTTCTTTGAGTCATTGTATTTTTCTGTTCATACGAAGGAAATGAATATGTGATTTTCCAAATAGGAAAATCGAAATGAAGCCCTTTTTTGATCAGTCTATCTGGACCTTTTTGTATAATAGGAATTAATTAGAATATAATAGGTATTTCGTTTCGTCTAGGAACAGAACATAAAAATATTCCTTGACTTGAATAAAATCTGGAGTTGTGTTGTATAAGTGAGCATGAATTTATTATCATTCAATGAGCATCTTGTATTTCATAGAAATTGGGGGTTATATAGTCCTTACGTAAGGGCCAGCCTATCCAACTTTCAGGCATTAAGATACGTTTAAGGCGTGGATGATTATCATAAGAAATTCCCACCATATCATAAGATTCGCGTTCTTGAAAATCGGCACTTCTCCAAACCCAGAAAACAGAGGGGATTCTAGGATTATCCTTTTGGGCAAAGACTTTTATGCATACTTCTTCTGGGTTATCTATACCATACTGTATTCTCGTAAGATGATACACGCTAGCTAAAGATCCACCGGGTGCTACGTCATAAGCACATTGGGAACGTAAATAATTGTAACCATATACATATAAAATGACAGCAATGGAATCCCAATCCCCTGCTTTTATTTGTAAAGTCTCTATTCCTCGGTGATCGAAGCCCAAAGATCTATGAACCACATCATGTTTCACTAGCCAATTAGATAACCAACCCTGCTGCATTGTCTTGATCTCTCCCCCTTTGTATAAATATTTCACATTTCAAATGCAAGTTTGAAAGATTGCACAGCTCTTTCTTTTTCTGCACAAAAGAACCCTTCCTAATTCACTAATTTGGAGGAAGATACTGGACTTTTGGATTTGAAAAAAGTTTCAGAAGATATATCTAAAGTAGATGGTGGTTGATAGAGCAATTCTTGCTCGTAAGTTCCAGTATGAGTACTGCGCCGAACATAAAGCTTGTGACTGGTAGTAAAACATCGATTTTTCTTTTGACTTTGACATAGAGTTCGATCCTCAACTATTTCTCGCGATATCTTTTTACGAAGTTTTGTTAGGGCATCTATAACAGCCTCTGGTTTAGGTGGGCAACCCGGCAAGTAGACATCCACAGGAATTAACTTATCAACTCCCCGAACAGTACTATAGGAATCCGTACTGAACATTCCCCCTGTAATAGTACAGGCTCCCATAGCAATGACGTATTTTGGTTCAGGCATTTGTTCATATAATCGGACTAAAGAGGGAGCCATTTTCATTGTTACCGTACCGGCTGTTAAAATTAGGTCTGCTTGCCTAGGACTTGATCTTGGTACCAATCCATAACGATCAAAGTCGAATCGTGAGCCTATTAATGAAGCAAATTCAATAAAACAACAACTGGTACCATATAGAAGGGGCCATAAACTAGAGAGTCTTGACCAATTCGAAAGATCATTTGGTGTAGTTGAAATAACGGAATTGGAACTTGTTTGGTCAAGTAACGGAAACTCAATCAAACTCATAACTGTCTCAATGGAATCTTTTCCTTCTTTTTTTTTTTTGTCTGAATATTCAGTTAAGACCATTCCAAGGCTCCTTTTCGCCATGCATAAACTAAACCAACAACTAGGATAAGCACGAAAATGAAAGCTTCAATAAAAACGGATACACCTAATACGTCGAAACTCATTGCCCAAGGGTAGAGAAAGACCGTTTCCACATCAAAAACAACAAAAACTAGCGCAAACATGTAATAGCGTATTCGGAATTGTAACCAAGCCCCCCCCATGGGTTCTATACCCGATTCATAACTAGAAAGCTTTTCTGGCCCTTCACTAACCGGGGCTAAAAGTCCTGAAATCCAAAATACCAAAATAGGAATAAGGCTTGCTATTATTAGAAATGTCCAAAAAATATCATATTCATGAAGCAGAAACATAAATGTACTCCCATTAATGTGGAATAGATGGAACTGAATTAGTCAATTCAAGTTGGCATTGTCAATTTATCCAGAACTTCTCTCTTTTCCTCGGTGAAAGAAAAATCCGTTTTGTTCAAACCAAGAAAACTCTTTCGCTTCACTTTGTCTCGCTTTCTCTAGAATCTCTAGAAAAAAGAATTGCTCTATCCTTTATTTAAGGATAGTCAGAGACTATTAAATAAAAAAGAAAATACTTACTACTAATTAGATTAGAACCTAATTAAAATAGGATGACTAATGTATGCAGCCTAATGAGGAGTAATACTAAAAAAAAACTCTATTTCAGAATTATGAAACAGAATATCCTGCTTTATTATTTACTCTTTATTTATTTTTTGATTTTATTTTTGATTTTTTTCATTTAAAGTGGATCCATTTAGATAATGTATATTTTTACATAATGTATATATAGTAATATACTTCAAAAAAAATAGGAATTCACAAAATGGAGAAAATCGTTGCAGTCATTATAGGAAAGTATAGGGACTTAGAGCATATCCTATTTGAAGGAAGATGGAATTCAAATCCGGTAAGGGATCCTTACTTCTATTGATTGGATTTGATTTAATAGAAATTCTTTTTTCTTTTCCTGTCTCTATGATTTTCGATAAATGAGCCTATGGTAATGCTTTTATCTCTATTCTATGGCGCAAGCGACCGTCGAGTCTATAAACAAGTACTAAAAAGAAGACATATATATTAGGGCTATACGGATTCGAACCGTAGACCTTCTCGGTAAAACAGATCAAACGGATTTTTATCGAAATGATTCGAACTGTTTCAAAGACCCAACATGCATTTTTCTGCATTGGGCTCTTTCATCAACTGATGTAAAGATCAGTTAATCCACCATAGTTTTTCTTTACGGAAAGATAATAAGATGGCTCCCTGTGCTCTGATTGATTATTTGTATTATGATCTATCTAGGAGCAATACCAAAGTGTTTCAAAGGAGGATTACCTTGACTTAGGTCTGCCTCTGGCCTAAATTAAATCAACCTAAGTGAAATGGAGTCTCTATCGTTCCGCTGCAAGAGTTGACTATGAGACTTCATACACCTTAAAGTTCATAGAACGAAAAGAAGTTTTTTGGAGGCCCTTATCCTCATTACGCCTAGCATTGAGTGGGCTGGATATTTACCTTATCAACTAGCAAATCAATAGGGGTTCTATTTGATTAGGCACCAGAATTGGCACCTGAATCGGACTGAACCAACTGTTTGTCAGGCTACTGTTCTCCTATTCTCTCGAATCCATGAAGTAAGACATTGATTTTGCAATAAGGTCAATTATGTTCATTGCATAATAAGTTCCCTTGAAAAGCATTGGCGCACGTGTAAGCGAGTTGCTCTACCGAACTGAGCTATAGCCCTTGTTAGAGATATCTTAACATATAGATAATTTCTTGTCAAGATGAATATTCTCTAATGCCGGAGGATATCCCTTTGATCTGTTTACTATATAACATACCAATAACGGAGCGGTATTGCTTATAAAAAGGATTCGATCTATAATCGATCGAAGTAATGTGGCTTCTTTTGTGGTGATAAATTGCCTACTTAACTCAGTGGTTAGAGTACTGCTTTCATACGGCGGGAGTCATTGGTTCAAATCCAATAGTAGGTAGGTAGGTAGGTAGGTAGAAAAATTACTAGATAGCATTGGACTTACTTCGCTTCGCTATCTAATAACTTTTTCTACCCTTCTTTCCTTTTTCTTTGTATCAACGAAACCTTTGGATTGTCTTCAATTGGATGGGGGAATCCAATTAATAGCCTCGACTCGTATCCTAGCTCGTCTGAGAGCTAGCTTCGCTTCAACCAATTCTTTCGTACCCTCAGCTCTACTCAAGTTAGCTTCGGCTGTTTCAAGTGCCTGTTGAGCCTCTTCTGGATCAATGTCACTACCCAGTTCTGCATCATTTCCTAAAATGATGATCTCATTATTAACTATTCTCGCAAAACCACTCCACAGAACTGCCGTTAACCATTGGTCGTTGAGGAGGCGTATTCTCAAAGGACCCATATCTACAGCTGTGTTAATGGGGGCGTGGTTTGGTAATACGCCAATTTGGCCACTATTAGTAGATAAAATGATTTCTTTCACTTCACAATCCCAAATAATTCGTTTAGGAGTCAGTACATAAAGATTTAATTTCATTTCTTCAATTTGTTCTCCTCTTCTAAGGTTATAGCTTTCGTGCTAGCTTCATCGATGTTCCCCACCAAATAAAAAGCCTGTTCGGGTAGTCCATCTAATTCTCCGGAAAGGATTAGTTGAAATCCCCTAATTGTTTCTGCAAGGCCAACATACTTTCCTGGAGAACCGGTAAAAACTTCTGCCACAAAAAACGGTTGTGATAAGAACCGCTCAATTTTTCGTGCTCTTGCTACAGTTAAACGATCCTCCTCCGATAATTCATCCAACCCAAGAATTGCGATAATGTCCTGAAGTTCCTTGTAACGTTGTAAAGTTTCCTTAACTCTTTGCGCAGTTTCATAATGTTCGTTGCCAACGATCCGAGGCTGTAACATAGTTGAGGTTGAATCTAAAGGATCTACTGCGGGATAAATACCCTTGGAAGCTAATCCTCTGGAAAGTACGGTAGTAGCGTCCAAATGTGCAAATGTTGTGGCAGGAGCAGGGTCGGTCAAATCGTCCGCAGGTACATAAACTGCTTGGATCGAAGTTATAGATCCCTTTTTGGTAGAAGCAATTCTTTCTTGCAAAGAACCCATTTCTGTACTAAGGGTAGGTTGATAACCCACTGCGGAGGGCATTCTCCCTAATAAGGCGGATACCTCCGATCCCGCTTGAACAAAACGAAAGATATTATCGATGAATAAAAGCACGTCTTGCTTATTAACATCTCGGAAATATTCTGCCATAGTTAGGGCAGTTAAACCAACTCTCATACGGGCTCCCGGCGGTTCATTCATTTGGCCATAGACTAGAGCTACCTTTGATTCCTCAATATTTTTTTCATTAATTACTCCAGATTCCTTCATTTCCATATAAAGATCATTTCCTTCACGAGTCCGTTCCCCTACTCCGCCAAATACGGATACGCCTCCATGAGCTTTAGCAATGTTATTGATTAATTCCATGATGAGTACTGTTTTACCTACTCCTGCCCCCCCAAATAGTCCGATTTTTCCTCCACGTCGATAAGGAGCTAAAAGATCGACCACCTTAATACCTGTTTCAAAGATAGATAATTTCGTATCTAACTCGATAAAGGCAGGCGCGGATCTATGAATAGGGAATGTTGCACTAGTATCTACAGGACCCAAATTGTCAATAGGCTCCCCAAGAACGTTAAAAATTCGCCCGAGAGTAGCTCCACCGACTGGAACACTGAGAGGAGCTCCCGTGTCAATCACTTCCATTCCTCTCATCAACCCGTCTGTAGCACTCATAGCTACAGCTCTAACTCGATTATTTCCTAATAATTGTTGTACCTCACAAGTCACATTAATTTGCTTATCGGCAGTGTCTCGACTCTTGACTATCAAAGCGTTATAAATATAAGGCAACTTGCCCGGGGGAAAAGTGATATCCAGCACGGGTCCAATAATTTGATCAATACGCCCTGCGCTTTTTTCTTCAATTGTGGAAACCCCGGGACGCGAAGTAGTAGGATTGGTTCTCATAATTATCACATAATTATCAAAAAAAAGGAATTTGTCGAAATTTTTCTTTTTTTTTCTTGTTGAATAATGCCAAATCAAATCAAAAAAAATATCCAAAAATCCAAAAGCCAAAAGGAAATGAATTAGTTAATTCAATAAAAAAGAAAGGGGGACTAGCACGTGATTTCGTTGCCCAAGCGAATCCCATTCAATCGTTTACTCATGGAATGAGTCCGTTGGAAAGTTCAATCAATCTTTTTTTTTCATATACATTTCGCCTTTTGTGAAGGATCTGTGCCTACTCTACTTTCCTATCTAGGACTTCGATATACAAAATATATACTAGTGTGAAGCATAGATTGCTGTCAACAGAGAATTTTCTTAGTATTTAGGTATTTAGATTCAAAATAAGAAAGGGGCCTATTAAGAACTTGTAAAATTGTAAAATAAGAATTAGGGATTGGTTTGGGTTGCGCTATATCTATCAAAGAGTATACAATAATGATGGATTTGGTAAATCAAATCCATGGTTTAATAACGAATCATGTTAACTTACCATAACAACAACTCAATTCCTATCGAATTCCTATAGGATAAAACGTAGAGTACACAGGGTGTACGCATTATATATGAATGAAACATATTCATTAACTTAAGCATACTCCCTTTTTTATTTAATGAGTTGATATTAATTGAATATCTTTTTTTTAAGATTTTTGCAAAGGTTTCATTTACGCCTAATCCATATCGAGTAGACCCTGTCGTTGTGAGAATTCTTAATTCATGAATTGTAGGGAGGGACTTATGTCACCACAAACAGAAACTAAAGCAAGTGTTGGATTTCAAGCCGGTGTTAAAGATTATAAATTGACTTATTACACTCCGGAATACGAAACCAAGGATACTGATATCTTGGCAGCATTCCGAGTAACTCCTCAGCCCGGGGTTCCGCCTGAAGAAGCAGGGGCTGCAGTAGCTGCGGAATCTTCTACTGGTACATGGACAACTGTTTGGACTGATGGACTTACTAGTCTTGATCGTTACAAAGGACGATGCTATCACATCGAGCCCGTTCCTGGGGAGGAAGGTCAATATATCTGTTATGTAGCTTATCCATTAGACCTATTTGAAGAGGGTTCTGTTACTAACATGTTTACTTCCATTGTGGGTAACGTATTTGGTTTCAAAGCCCTACGTGCTCTACGTTTGGAGGATCTACGAATTCCTCCTACTTATTCAAAAACTTTCCAAGGTCCGCCTCATGGTATCCAAGTTGAAAGGGATAAGTTGAACAAGTATGGTCGTCCTTTATTGGGATGTACTATTAAACCAAAATTGGGATTATCCGCAAAAAATTATGGTAGAGCGTGTTATGAGTGTCTACGCGGTGGACTTGATTTTACCAAAGATGATGAAAACGTAAACTCACAACCATTTATGCGCTGGAGAGACCGTTTTGTCTTTTGTGCCGAAGCAATTTATAAAGCACAAGCCGAAACTGGTGAAATCAAGGGGCATTACTTGAATGCGACTGCAGGTACATGTGAAGAAATGATGAAGAGAGCTGTATTTGCGAGGGAATTAGGGGTTCCTATTGTAATGCATGACTACTTAACTGGAGGATTCACCGCAAATACTAGTTTGGCTCATTATTGCCGCGACAACGGCCTACTTCTTCACATTCACCGAGCAATGCATGCAGTTATTGATAGACAGAAAAATCATGGTATGCATTTCCGTGTATTAGCTAAAGCATTGCGTATGTCTGGGGGAGATCATATCCACGCCGGTACAGTAGTAGGTAAGTTAGAAGGGGAACGCGAAATGACTTTAGGTTTTGTTGATTTATTGCGCGATGATTTTATTGAAAAAGATCGTGCTCGCGGTATCTTTTTCACTCAGGACTGGGTATCCATGCCAGGTGTTATACCGGTGGCTTCAGGGGGTATTCATGTTTGGCATATGCCAGCTCTGACCGAAATCTTTGGAGACGATTCCGTATTACAATTTGGTGGAGGAACTTTAGGACATCCTTGGGGGAATGCACCAGGTGCAGCAGCTAATCGGGTGGCTTTAGAAGCTTGTGTACAAGCTCGTAACGAAGGGCGTGATCTTGCTCGTGAAGGTAATGAAATTATTCGACAAGCTTGCAAATGGAGTCCTGAACTAGCCGCAGCTTGTGAAGTATGGAAGGCGATCAAATTTGAGTTCGCGCCGGTAGATACTATTGATTAAGTAGATAAAACTAGATATAAAGAAGGTCTAAATAAAAAAGAAGCGAAATAGAAAGAGAAAAAATAAGTTACGAAATGCAGTAATTCTTCTTTATTCTTCTAATTGATTGCAATGAAATTCGGCTCAATCTTTTTTTTCTAAAAAAAAAGATTGAGCCGAATTTAAATAGATCTTGATACGATCATGAGACTTGACAAATCGAGATTCTTCTATTCTATATATCTAGAATATAGAAAGGTATAATACAATAAACAAATACAAATATAAATTATAGTATTATCATACGATAATGGAATCAAATACGCAGTATTTACAGAAAAGAGTCTTCGTTTATTGGGAAAGAATCAATATACTTTTAATGTCGAATCGGGATTCACTAAGACAGAAATAAAGCATTGGGTCGAACTCTTCTTTGGTGTTAAGGTAGTAGCTGTGAATAGCCATCGACTACCCGGAAAGGGTAGAAGAATGGGACCTATTCTGGGACATACAATGCATTACAGACGTATGATCATTACCCTTCAACCGGATATTCTATTTCACTTCTACTTTTTAAAGAGTATTCTGAAAGAGGTATTTCTTTCATTTTCACAATCCCTTTCTTTTGAATCCAATTTCAAGTTCGATTAGAAGGATAGAAAGGCCACGAGAGTGGGAAAAGAAAAATCAAATCTTTTTAATTAGTTCCCCTTTCTTGCAATTTTCTTATTATCCATTCATTTGATTTTTTTAGATATATAATACTTTTATAGAATACTAAAGTATTCTATAAAAAATCTTTATTTTGCAAACTCAAAAATACAATAGTCAATATTCCTTATAATAGATATACTTAATTATATCATAAGAATCTTAAGATATATTTCGAATAGATAGAAATAGTAAATTTGAATTGAGACACCTATTCTATGACAGATTTTAACTTACCCTCTATTTTCGTGCCTTTAGTAGGCTTAGTATTTCCGGCAATTGCAATGTCTTCTTTATTTCTTTATGTGCAGAAAAATAAGATTGTCTAGAACCGACGGGGCCAAATTTTCTCAATGTATTTCCAGGATCATAATACAGATATTTTTTAGTGTAAGTAATATAATATGATAGGGTATGTAGCTCTTTCTACACACAAATGAAAAACGTTTATGGATGCAGATATAGGCTACGAGCATAAATGCATCCATATGCATAGCCGAATATAGCGAGTTTTTTTAAGTGGATCCACGAATTTTTTTTTTGAATAGAAAGTCAATGTATCTAACCAATTATTTCACAGGAGTACTCGCTGCTGAAGGCGATTTCAGAATCAAAAAAAGTAAAGTCAAAATCATTTAGCTTATTCTCTCAATTTCAATTAACCATAACTGGATTTAGTATATCTAATATGAATTGGCGATCAGAACACATATGGATAGAACTTCTAAAGGGTTCTCGAAAAAGAGGTAATTTTTTCTGGGCCTGTATTCTTTTTCTAGGTTCATTAGGATTCTTAGCGGTTGGGGCTTCCAGTTATCTTGGTAAGAATATGATATCCGTACTTCCATCTCAACAAATTCTTTTTTTTCCACAGGGGGTTGTGATGTCTTTCTACGGAATCGCGGGCCTATTCATTAGCTCCTATTTGTGGTGCACTATTTTGTGGAATGTAGGCAGTGGTTATGACCGATTCGATAGAAAAGAAGGAATAGTGTGCATTTTTCGTTGGGGATTCCCTGGAATAAAACGTCGTATCTTCCTTCGATTCTTTGTGCGGGATATCCAATCAATTAGAATTCAGGTTAAAGAGGGTCTTTATCCTCGTCGTATCCTTTATATGGAAATCCGGGGCCAGGGGGTCATTCCCTTGACTCGTACTGATGAGAAGTTTTTTACTCCACGAGAAATTGAACAAAAAGCTGCAGAATTGGCCTATTTCTTACGCGTACCAATTGAAGTATTTTGAGTACCAATTGCAATTTTTTTTTTTTCAATTGTAAGGGGGTTTTCAAGTATTTATCTAGAGGAAGGAACAAACGAGGATAAGAGAAAATTGCTTCTAATTTGTTTTGTCCAAGTGAGATATATGGCATAATATTCTTCCTTTTTCATATGAAAGGGCTTTTTTTTTTATTCTATTTCTCTATTCCACTCCATTTAGATCTAAGAAAGAACCCAATACAAAGAAATTCCACTAGTATACAAAAAGAGAAATAGATACAAACACAAGGTCTCAAACCTACCTTGTTATAGAATTTTTGCTTCAAAGAAAAGAAATATCATATAGAGTCAGCGAATGAAGCGGATTCATTAACAACTCAATTTACAGATCAAAAATGAAAAAAAAGAAAGCATTGCCTTCTTTCCTATATCTTGTATTTATCATACTTTTGCCCTGGGGAGTCTCTTTCTCTTTTAACAAATGTCTGGAACTTTGGATTAAGAATTGGTGGAATACCAAGCAACCCGAAACTCTCTTAACTGATATTCAAGAGAAAAGGATTCTAGAAGGATTCATAGAATTAGAAGAACTTTTTCTCTTGGACGAAATGATAAAAGAGAAACCGAAGACACATGTACAAAAACCTCCCATAGGAATACACAAGGAAATAATACAATTGGCCAAAATAGATAATGAGGATCATCTCCATATCATTTTGCATTTCTCGACAAATATAATCTGTTTGGCTATTCTAAGTGGTTCTTTTTTTCTGGGTAAAGAGGCACTTGTCATTTTGAATTCTTGGGTTCAGGAATTCTTCTATAACTTAAATGACTCAATAAAAGCTTTTTTTATTCTTTTAGTTACTGATTTTTTTGTTGGATTTCACTCCACCCGCGGTTGGGAACTACTAATTCGTTGGGTCTACAACGATCTTGGATGGGCTCCTAATGAGCTAATTTTCACTATTTTTGTTTGTAGTTTTCCTGTGATTCTAGATACGTGTTTGAAATTTTGGGTCTTTTTTTGTTTAAACCGTCTATCTCCTTCGCTTGTAGTCATTTATCATTCAATTAGTGAAGCATAAACTCACTCATTTGCTTTCCTAATATTAATCAAATTAGCATCTTTCTTTCTTTAGAAAGAAAGCCCTTAGAAAGAAAGCCTTTTCCTTTTTAGCAAAATTCTTTCTATTTCTACCTGCTCAAGGTATTCATCATTCCAGTACAACTGTTGCAGTAGAATGACAACAGACTCGTGTATAGGGAACTAGATTAGCTTAGCTACCTATCTAATTTATTGTAGAAATTCCGGGATCCGCGATTGGACATGGAAAATAGAAATACTTTTTCTTGGTTAAAGGAACAGATGATTCGATCGATTTCTGTATCGATCATGATATACGTAATAACTCGGACATCTATTTCAAATGCATATCCCATTTTTGCGCAGCAGGGTTATGAAAACCCGCGGGAAGCAACTGGACGAATTGTATGTGCCAATTGCCATTTAGCTAATAAGCCCGTGGATATTGAAGTTCCCCAAGCTGTGCTTCCTGATACTGTATTTGAAGCAGTTCTTCGAATCCCTTATGATATGCAGCTGAAACAAGTTCTTGCTAATGGGAAAAAGGGAGGGTTGAATGTGGGTGCTGTTCTTATTTTGCCCGAGGGATTCGAATTAGCGCCGCCCGACCGTATTTCTCCTGAGTTGAAAGAAAAGATAGGAAATCTCTCTTTTCAGAGTTATCGTCCCAATAAAAAAAATATTCTTGTGATAGGCCCTGTTCCCGGTAAGAAATATAGTGAAATTGTCTTTCCCATTCTTTCCCCCGATCCCGCTACGAAAAAAGACGTTCATTTCTTAAAATATCCCATATATGTAGGGGGAAACCGAGGAAGGGGACAGATCTATCCTGATGGTAGCAAGAGTAACAATACAGTCTATAATGCTACGTCAACAGGTATAGTAAAAAAAATACTACGTAAAGAAAAGGGGGGATATGAAATATCCATAGTCGATGCGTCGGATGGTCGCCAAGTGATTGATATTATACCTCCCGGGCCAGAACTTCTTGTTTCAGAGGGGGAATCGATCAAGCTTGATCAACCATTAACAAGCAATCCTAATGTGGGAGGGTTTGGTCAGGGGGATGCAGAAATAGTGCTTCAGGATCCATTGCGCGTCCAAGGACTTTTGTTCTTCTTCGCATCTGTTATTTTGGCACAAGTCTTTTTGGTTCTCAAAAAGAAACAGTTTGAAAAGGTTCAATTGTACGAAATGAATTTCTAGATCCCGGGATTTCTTACCATCAAGTTGGTAAAAAGCCTCGATTTCTGGAATTCCTTATTTCTATCTCATGCAAAAGAAGAGAATCCAAGGCAGAGGCGAGAACAATAAAAAGAACAAGTCCTTTTAGGAGGAATTGCAGGTCTTCTTAATCCTCTATTGGGCACAAGAAAAAGGCAAAAAGCCTTTTTCTTGTGTCGGTTTTTCTTGTATCGAAGTAAGAATCATTTTTCTTCTTATTTGTTTTGTCAAAGATTACTTTTTATTCTTTATTCGGGTCTGTCTCTTGGACTTCCTTTGCTTAGGTTCGGGCGCGATAGTGGACAAACAGAGGGAACGAAAGTATGGCGGGGGACAAATTTCTTGTGAGCAAATAGAATTGCTTGACTTTTTCAATTAAGTTCAACTTTGAACTTACAGAAATTTTGTAAAAAAAGTATACCCTTCCATTGAAGGGTGGTTTTTATTTTTAGGCTAGTTGAGTAGTTTTGATTAAGGTTTTATTAGTTTATTACTCTAAACTAAATCAATGATTTGCAGGATACTTCCTTCGTGGAATAAAATATTGGATCCTCGATTGATCCCCTCTTTCTTGTTGCTTCATAAGAGTGAATCAATTTTATGGGCGAAAGGCGGGGGCTTTAAATCAACCGATCGCTGGATTGCTTCACTAACATCATTAACAAACAAAAGAATAAATGGAAGGATTCTAACCATCAGAGCAAAGGTTTTCTCTTTGTTATTTTTACAAATAGAAATAGGTAACCAATTTGTAGATTATGGAATAGATTAAAATCGCGTTATAAGAATAAGAATTCTGCGGGTCCTTTCCGCTCTAATCAGATAAAGGGGGGTAAGGACCCGCTAAGCTCCTACTTTTTCATGTTTACAATCTGGCTCCTCCGATTACTATAGAGATGAACCCAATCCAGAATACGAACCGTAAAAGAAAACACCTATTAAACCAATCACAGGAATACCAGTTACAGTACCTATCAGCCAAAGAGGAATTCTTCCAGTAGTATCGGCCATTTCCCCTACTTTCCTCCACATTTTCTCAA